ATTTATTTATTGATTTATCTATTAATAAATATATATTTATTATTAAATTATTTATTTATTGATTTATCTATTAATAAATATATATTTATTATTAAATTATTTATTTATTGATTTATATTATAAAATTTATATATTAATAATTATTTAATTTATTTTATTATTAATGTGTACAACTTATTTAATATTAATTTAGTTTAATTTTTATTACTTATGATTTATTTTTATTTAATTATTTTTTATAATTAATTTATACATAATTATTTTATATTAGGTTAAATATATTATTTATTTTTTAAAATGTTTATTTATATTTATTTATTTATACATTAAGTTATTAATATGTATAGTATTTTCTTATTAKTTAATTTTATTTAATTRAATTTAATTAATAGAAATAGTAATAATTATTATTATAGTTTAATTATTTAATTTATTTTATTATTAATGTGTAYAACTTATTTAATATTAATTTAGTTTAATTTTTATTACTTATGATTTATTTTTATTTAATTATTTTTTATAATTAATTTATACATAATTATTTTATATTAGGTTAAATATATTATTTATTTTTTAAAATGTTTATTTATATTTATTTATTTATACATTAAGTTATTAATATGTATAGTATTTTCTTATTATTTAATTTTATTTAATTGAATTTAATTAATAGAAATAGTAATAATTATTATTATAGTTTAATTATTTAATTTATTTTATTATTAATGTGTATAACTTATTTAATATTAATTTAGTTTAATTTTTATTACTTATGATTTATTTTTATTTAATTATTTTTTATAATTAATTTATACATAATTATTTTATATTAGGTTAAATATATTATTTATTTTTTAAAATGTTTATTTATATTTATTTATTTATACATTAAGTTATTAATATGTATAGTATTTTCTTATTATTTAATTTTATTTAATTGAATTTAATTAATAGAAATAGTAATAATTATTATTATAGTTTAATTATTTAATTAATTTAAATTTTGTTTAATTTAAAAAACCATTTTTTAATTTTTATATATATAATTTATAATTTATTTTATTATAAAATTTTATTTAATTAAAAAAATATATGAAAATTTTTTTTTGTTAATTTATTTCTTAATGAATTTTAATTATTCTCAGTATTAAATATTAAATATTAAAGAAATTTAGATTTAATTATTAATTTTAGTATAGACTAAATATGTGCCAGCAGTTGCGGTTAAACTTATTATACTAATAAAATAGTTTGGTTATTAGTATTTTAATAATTTTTGTAATTTAATTTTTAATTATTTAGGTAAAATTTAATTTAAAATTATTTTTATAATTATATTATTCTATTAAATTTTATTTGAAACTAGGATTAGATACCCTATTATAAAAATTTAAAATAATTACTAAAAGATTAATAGTTATGTTCTTTAAATTTAAAAAATTTGGCGGTATTTTAAGTCTTATTAGAGGAACCTGTTTTTTAATTGATAATCCACGATTAATTTTACTTATATTTTAAATTTATATATCGCTGTCAAGAATATATTAAAAAATTATTTTCTTTAATTATTTTAATAATTTATGTTAAGTCAAGATGTAGTTTATATATAAGAAAATAATGGGTTACATTAAATTTGATTTTTTGAATTTTAAAATGAAAAATTTAAATGAAATTGGATTTAAAAGTAAATTTAATTAATTTATTAATATGAATAAAGATCTGAAATATGTACATATTGCCCGTCATTCTTATAAAAAGTAAGACAAGTCGTAACAAAGTAAATGTACTGGAAAGTGTATTTAGAAAGAAAAAAATTGAAAAAAAAATAAATATCTAAGTTAAGTTTATTATTTACAATAATAAGATGTTTTAAAAAACTTTATTTAATTTATTTTATTAATAATTTTTTAATTATTAAAAGATTTAAAAAAATAATTTATTTTGAATTTTGTTTTAGTTTTTAATTTAAAAAAATTTTTAGATTTATAGTTTATTAGTATTGTGAAAGAAATTATTTAAATATTTTAAAGAATTATATTAGTACCTTTTGTATCAGGGTTAATTAAAATTTTTAATTTATTTTTAAATTCTCAAAATTTATAGAGTTAATTTTATTTTTAAGTTATTATATTAAAAATATTTATAAAATAATTTTAGTTTAGAAATTTAATTCGTTATAATATATTTAGTTATTTAAGATTTAAATTTAATTTAAAATTTTAAAAGTTTTGTTAATTTTTTTTAATTTAATTTTAAATTTAAATTATTTTAGGGATAAGCTTAAAATTTTTATAAAATAATTTTTTTATTAARTTAATAAATTTTAGGATTAGAAATTTTTATTTTAAGTTTGTAAAAATTTATTATTTATTTAATTTTTGATTTATTATAAATTTATTTATTTTATTTATTAAATTTTATAAATTAATTTTTTATTTATAGTAATAATGATTGAATTAGTATAATTGTTATTTATAAATTATGAATTCGGCAATTTTTATTTTCATCTGTTTAACAAAAACATTGTATTAAGTTTAATTTAATATAGGATCTGCTCAATGATTATAAATTAGATAGCTGCAGTATTTTGACTGTGCAAAGGTAGCATAATAATTAGTCTTTTAATTGAGGACTAGAATGAAAGATTTGATGAGAAATAAACTTTATTATTTATATTATTAAAATTTTATTTTTAAGTAAAAAAGCTTAAATTTTTTTAAGGGACGATAAGACCCTATAAAACTTTATAAATTTAATTTTTTTAAATTTTTGGTTRAATAATTAATTTAAAATTTTAAATTTATTTTATTGGGGTGATAAARAAAATAATTAACTTTTTTTAAATATTAACATTAATTAATGATTTTTTGAATTAAAWTTTTTAATTATAAGAGAAAGTTACTTTAGGGATAACAGCGTAATTAATTTTTTAAGTTCAAATTTGAAAATTAGATTGCGACCTCGATGTTGAATTAAGATTAATCTTAGGTGCAAAATTTTAAGTTTTAGGTCTGTTCGACCTTTAAATTCTTACATGATTTGAGTTCAAACCGGTGTAAGCCAGGTTGGTTTCTATCTTTAAAATTTTATTTTATTTTAGTACGAAAGGATTAAGTAAAAAAATTAAATTTTTTTAAAAAAATATTATTATTTTTATTACTTTGGCAGATAATTGTGTTAAATTTAGAATTTAATTATATAATATAATATTATAGGTAATAATTTTAATATTATTAATTTTTATTAATTTTTTATTTTTATTTTTGATAGTTCTTATAAGAGTAGCTTTTTTTATTTTATTAGAACGTAAAGTTTTAGGTTATATTCAGTTACGTAAAGGTCCTAATAAATTCTTATTAAAAGGAATTTTTCAATCTATAGGGGATGGTTTAAAATTATTTTTTAAAGAGGTTAATTATCCTAATAATATAAATTTTTTTTTATTTTTATTTTCTCCTATTTTAGGTTTATTAATTTCAGTGTTTTTTTGATTTATTTATCCTTATATTGGGTTAAATTATTTAATAAGTTTTGGATTAATTTTTGTATTTTGTTGTTCTAGTTTTATAGTTTATATTTTTTTATTAATTAGATGATCTTCTAATTCTAATTATTCTGTATTAGGTATAATTCGATTTATTTCTCAAATAATTTCTTATGAAGTTAGAATGATAATCATTATTATTAATTTAATATTTTTAATTAATAGTTTTAATTTAAATGATTTTTATATTTATCAAATTAATATTAAATTTTTTTTTTTTTGTTTTTTATTATTCTTTATGTTATTTATTAGATTTTTAGCAGAAATAAATCGATCTCCTTTTGATTTTTCTGAAGGTGAATCAGAGTTGGTATCTGGTTTTAATATTGAATTTAGTAGTTTTTCTTTTGTTTTTATTTTTATAGCTGAATATATAAGAATTATATTTATAGGAATATTAATTTTTGAAATATTTTTTGGTTTAATAATAAGAAAATTTTATTTAAATATTTTTATTTTATTTTTTATATTTTTAGTGATTTGATTACGTGGATTTTTACCACGATTTCGTTATGATAAATTAATATATTTAATTTGAAAATTAATTTTACCTCTTTCATTATTTTTATTTGTTTTTAATTTTTCTATTCAATTATTTAATTTATATCATTAATTTTAGTATAAAGTTAATAGAATTAATTGATTCTAAATTTTATTTTCAAAATAAATATTTTATTTTAAATTAATTAACTTTTAAATTAATAATTTATCTCATATTTTTATTATATAAAAATTTAAAAAAAAGTAAGAGAAATATATAATAGTTAATAATTGACTGATTTCAATAAAAGGAGATTCAACTGGTTGAGCTCCAATTCAAGTTAATAGTATAAATGTGGTAATAAAAATTCAAAATAATATTTTATTTAAAGGATAAAATTTATTACTTAAAAATTTTTTTTTATTTAATATTGGTAATATTAATAAAATTAAAATTGATATTAATAATGCAATTACGCCTCCTAATTTATTAGGGATTGCTCGTAAAATAGAATAGGAAAATAAAAAATATCATTCTGGTTGAATATGATTTGGGGTAATTATTGGATTTGCTATAATAAAATTATTATGATCATTTAATAAATAAGGAAAAATTAAAGTTAAAATAATAAATATTCATATAAATATTATTATTCCAATTAAATCTTTAATAATGAAATAAGGTGAAAATATAATTTTATCAAAATTTCTATTAATACCTAATGGGTTATTAGATCCTGTTAAATGTAAAAATATTAAATGAATAAATGTAAATAATAAAATAATAAATGGGAGAATAAAATGAATTGAAAAAAATCGAGTTAATGTTGCATTATTAATTGAAAATCCTCCTCAAATTCAAATTACAACTGAATTTCCAAGATAGGGAATTGCTGATAAAAGATTTGTAATTACTGTAGCACCTCAAAATGATATTTGTCCTCAAGGTAATACATAACCTACAAAAGCTGTTATTATTGTTAATAATAATAAAATTACACCAATTAATCAAGTTATTTTAAAATTAAAAGAATTTATATAAATTCCTCGTCTAATATGAATATAAATTATAATAAAAAATATTGAAGCACCATTTGCGTGAAATGATCGAATTAATCATCCAAAATTAATATTTCGATTTATATTGATAATTCTTTGGAAAGCTAAATTAATATCTGTTTTGTAATGAAATGCTAAAAATAATCCTGTAAAAATTTGATTTATTAAACAAATTAATAATAGTGATCCAAAATTTCATATAAATCTAATATTTGAAGGTGTAGGTAAATTAAATAAAGGTGATATTAATTTTATTAAAAAAGATTTTTTCATTAATTTTTTTGACGAATAGGTCCTTTATTATTTTTTAATAATCAAATAATTAAAATTAATATAAATAATAAAATTATTAATATAAAATAGATTATTAAATTATTGGGTATTAAAAATATATTAATAAAATAAAAATTATCTTCAAAAATAAATTTGTTTTCTAATTTAAAATTTTCTAAAATAAAGAAATTTTTTATTTTAATAAAAATAAATATAATTAAGATTAATTTAATTATGATATTTTTATAATTTTTATTTATATTTAATTCATTAAAAGCAATTCTTGAAATATAAAGAAAAATAATTATTAATCCTCCAATATATAAAATAAATAATATAAATGAAATTCATGAAGTTTTATTAATTAAATTTATTAGTATTGTTAAGGAAATTGATTGAATTAAAATAGTTAAATTAGCTCTTAATGGTGATTTAAGAGTAGTTAAAATAGTTGAAAATGTTAAGTTTATTAAAATAATTATTTTAATTATAATTCAGTATATATTTTAATTAAAATTTTAATTTTGGAAATTAATGATAATATAGATTTTTATATTTATACTGATTTTATATTTTAAATAAATTATAATTTTGATTTACAATATCAATGTTTTTTTTTAAACTATTAAAATGATAAATTTATTTATTTTGAGTTTATTATTTATATTATTTTCTGGAGTTTTATTTTATATTTTTAATTTTAATCATTTACTTATAATACTTTTAGGTTTAGAATTTTTAATATTAATTTTATTTATTTTATTTTTATTAAATTTAATATTTTTTATTAAACAATATCTTTTGTTAATTATTTTTATAATTTTTTGTATTAGTGAAAGAGTTTTGGGATTAACAATTTTAATTTTAATAGTTCGATTTTATGGTAATGATTATTTAAAATCTTTAATAATTTTACAATGTTAATAATTTTAATATTAATTTTTTTTGGTATGATTTTTTTAAGTTTTAAAATTAAAAGTTGATTAGTACAGAACTTTTTTTTTTTTTTTTTTTTTTTCATATACTTTAGGATTCCTATGTTTAATTATTTTTTAAATATTAGTTATATATTTGGTATAGATATATTTTCTTATTTAATATTTATATTAGGTATCTGAGTAATTAGATTAGTTTATATTCCTAGAATTAATTTAAAAAATAATTTTTTTTTTTATTTTAATATTTTAATATTTTTTTTTATTTTAATTTTTTTTTTTTGTTTTTTTATTAATAATTTTATTTTATTTTATATTTTTTATGAAATAAATTTATTTCCTATTATTATTTTAATTTATGGTTGAGGTTATCAATATGAACGATTTAAGGCTGGATTTTATTTATTTATATATATAATTTTTTTTTCTTTACCTTTTTTTTTTTGTTTATTAAATTTAAATAATTTTAATTTTATTTTTATGTATTATTATGATTATTTAAATTATTTAAATTTTTTTTATTATTTTTTTTTAATAATAATTTTTTTAGTTAAAATACCTTTATTTTTATTTCATATTTGATTACCTAAAGCTCATGTTGAAGCTCCTATTTCAGGTTCAATAATTTTAGCTGGTATTATATTAAAGTTAGGAGGTTTTGGTATTTATCATATTTTAATATTAGTTTTAAAAATTAATTTAAAATTAAATTTTTATTTTATTTCTTTATGTTTATTAGGAATATTTGTTTTAAGATTAGTTTGTTTTTTCCAAAGAGATTTAAAAATTTTAATTGCTTATTCTTCTGTTGTTCATATAGGTTTAGTTATTATTGGATTTTTAACTTTTAATAATTGAGGATATTCAGGATCTTTAATTTTAATATTTGGTCATGGTTTATGTTCTTCTGGTTTATTTTGTTTAAGAAATATTTGTTATTTACGTTTTAAAAGTCGTAGAATATTTTTAAATAAAGGTTTAATTAATATTTATCCTTTTTTATCTTTTTGATGATTTTTATTATCTTCTTCGAATATATCTTTTCCTCCTTCTTTAAATTTATTTGGTGAATTAATGTTATTAATAAGTTTAATAATTTGATTAGATTATTTTTATTTTTTTTATTTATTAATTATAATTTTTATATTTTTATATAGTTTATATTTATATCTTTATACTCAATATGGTAAGTTATTTTTTAGTTTAAATTATTTAGTTTATATTTATTTAAGAGAATATTTAATATTATTTTTACATTGATTACCTTTAAATTTAATTTTTTTAATTATAGAATTTTATTGCTAATTTAAATAGTTTAAATTAAAATTTTAATTTGTGGAATTAAGGATTATAGTGAATATATTTAGATAATTAAGTTTAATTTTTTTTTTTTTTTTTTTTTTTTTTTTTTTTTATTATTTATTTTATTTTTTATATTAGGATTATTATTTATTTATTTAGATATTTTATATTTTATTGAATATATATTTTTTTTTTTAAATTCTTGTTTATTTATTTATGTTATTTTAGTTGATTGAATATCTTTAATATTTATTTCTTTTGTTTTTTTAATTTCATCTATAATTTTATTATATAGTATAGAATATATAAATTTTGATTTTAATAAATTTCGATTTTTARTTTTAATAAATTTATTTATTATATTTATAATATTTTTAATTATTAGACCTAATTTGATTAGAATTTTATTTGGTTGAGATGGATTAGGAATAGTTTCTTTTTGTTTAGTAATTTTTTATCAAAATAAAAAATCTTTTAGTTCTGGTTTTGTAACAGTTATTTTAAATCGAATAGGTGATTTATTTATTATTATTTCTTTAATTTGAATATTAAATTTTGGTTCTTGAAATTTTATTTTTTTAAATTATTTTTTTAATTTGAATTATATATTTTTTGTTGTTTTAATGGTTATGTTGGCAAGATTAACAAAAAGAGCTCAAATTCCTTTTTCTTCTTGGTTACCTTTAGCTATAGCTGCTCCTACTCCTGTTTCTTCTTTAGTTCATTCTTCTACTTTAGTAACTGCAGGTATTTATTTAATAATTCGTTTTAATGAAATTTTTATAAATTTTTATTTTTTAAATTTTTTAATTATTATTTCTTGTTTAACTATATTTATATCTGGTTTAAATGCTATTTTTGAATTTGATTTAAAAAAAATTATTGCTTTTTCAACTTTAAGTCAAATAAGATTTATATTTTTAATTTTATGTTTAGGTAAAATTGAAATATGTTTTTTTTATTTATTAATACATGCGTTATTTAAATCTATAATGTTTTTAAGATCTGGTATTTTAATTTTAAATATAAATAATAATCAGGATATTCGTAAGATGGGTGGTTTAATTAATTATTTACCTTTTTGTAGTTTAATTTTTGTTTTTACTATAATATCTTTATGTGGATTTCCTTTTTTTTGTAGTTTTTATTCTAAAGATTTAATTTTTGAGTATTTTTTTATAGTTAATTTAAATTTAATTTTTTATTTTTTTTTTTTATTTTCTTTTTTTTTTACTTTTTTTTATTCTATTCGAGTAATTTATTATTTATTAATAATAAATTTTTCTATGTTTAATTTTTTAATGATTATTAAGTTTGAAAGAAAATTTTTAATTTTAAGAATAATTTTAATTAGTTTTATTATAATTTTTTTTGGTTCTTTTTTTATATGATTAATATTTTATAAATTTGATTTAATTTTATTAGAGTTAAAATTTAAATTGTTAACATTTTTAATTTTAATATTTAGAATTTGATTTTTTTTTGAATTAAATAATTTTTTATTTTCTTTTAATTATTTTTTTTCTATATTTAAAATTTTTTTTTTTAGTTTAATATGAAATTTATTTTTTTTAAAAGTTAATTTTTTTTTAAATAATTTTCTTTTTTTTTCTTTACTTATATTTAAATTAATTGAAAATGGTTGGATTGAATATAATTTTAATATAGGAATTTTATTATTTTTTAAAAAATTAATTATTTTTAATCAAAAGATTTTTTTAAATAATTATAAAATTTATATATTAATTTTTTTTGTTTTATTTATAATGATTTTTATGTTTAATTTAATATAAATATGATAATTAAATAATAATATTTTATTTAAATAGCTTAAAATTAGAGCATTATATTGAAGATATAGAGGTAATTTTTTATTTTTAAATGAAATTTTTTTTCAAATTTTTTGACCAAAATTTTGAAAATGTTAAGAATGTCAATTAAAGTTGATTTTGATTAAAAAAAAAATTGTGGATAATTACAGTTTAAATTTAAAAAAAATATTTGTCAAAGGTAGTTACCTTTGGTTATTTTTTTATTTTTATTTTTGTTTAAAATTTCAGTTGTTTTTTTTTTAAAAAAAAAAATATTTTTAAAATTATTTTTTTTTATTTTTAAAAAATTTTTATGAAATTTTTTTTCAAATTTTTTGACCAAAATTTTGAAAATGTTAAGAATGTCAATTAAAGTTGATTTTGATTAAAAAAAAAATTGTGGATAATTACAGTTTAAATTTAAAAAAAATATTTGTCAAAGGTAGTTACCTTTGGTTATTTTTTTATTTTTATTTTTGTTTAAAATTTCAGTTGTTTTTTTTTTAAAAAAAAAAATATTTTTAAAATTATTTTTTTTTATTTTTAAAAAATTTTTATGAAATTTTTTTTCAAATTTTTTGACCAAAATTTTGAAAATGTTAAGAATGTCAATTAAAGTTGATTTTGATTAAAAAAAAAATTGTGGATAATTACAGTTTAAATTTAAAAAAAATATTTGTCAAAGGTAGTTACCTTTGGTTATTTTTTTATTTTTATTTTTGTTTAAAATTTCAGTTGTTTTTTTTTTAAAAAAAAAAATATTTTTAAAATTATTTTTTTTTATTTTTAAAAAATTTTTATGAAATTTTTTTTCAAATTTTTTGACCAAAATTTTGAAAATGTTAAGAATGTCAATTAAAGTTGATTTTGATTAAAAAAAAAATTGTGGATAATTACAGTTTAAATTTAAAAAAAATATTTGTCAAAGGTAGTTACCTTTGGTTATTTTTTTATTTTTATTTTTGTTTAAAATTTCAGTTGTTTTTTTTTAAAAAAAAATAATTTTAAAAATATTTTTTTATTTTGATTAATAGGGTTTTAAGTTTTAAAATTAAAAGTTGATTAGTACAGAACTTTTTTTTTTTTTTTTTTTTTTCATATACTTTAGGATTCTTATGTTTAATTATTTTTTAAATATTGTTTTTAATTTATTTTTATTATTACAATTTTATTTATAATTTTAATTTTAAATATTTTTATATTGAAAATATAATGTTTTTTTATAAACTAATAAATAATAAATAAATTAAAAGATTAAACATTTTAATGCTTGAAAAGATAGTTAGCAGCTTCTTTTAAATTAAATCTTTTTAATTGGAATTTTTTTCAATGTTATTATTAACAGTAATAAACCTCTTTTTTGGTTTCAATTAAGAAAAATAAGGATATTTTTTATTATCTATTATTAAGTCGAAATTAATATGTAAAATTTTACTTCTTATTTTTTATTTAGTTTAAGATAAATTTTTTTAATAATTTTTAATAGCAAATTAAATGTTATTTTTTTTAACTATTATCCTTAAATTTTTCAATTAAGTGAACCAAATTTTCATTCATAAAAAATTGTAATAATTATAAATATAAAAAATATTAAAAATAAAATATTGAAATTAATTATATTTGATATTTTAAAATTTATAATTATAGGTAAAATAATTGAAATTTCAATATCAAAAATTAAGAAAATAATTGCAATTAGATAAAAATTTAATGAAAATGGAATTCGTGATTTATTAAATGGATCAAATCCACATTCAAATGGGGCTGATTTATTTAAATTAAATTTTATTTTTATATTAATTATTAATATTGTTATTATTAATATAATTAAAATTAAAATTATTATTAATATTATTTTAAAGTTTGTTAAAATTATTTTATTTAAATTTTAAACTTTTTGATTGGAAATCAATTATACTTTTTATATTAATAAAATAATTAATTATTTCATCAATAAAAAGTTATATATAAAAATAATCAAATAATATCAATAAAATGTCAATATCAAGCAGCTAATTCAAATCTAATATGATGAATAAAAGAAATATGTAAATTTTTTATTCGTATTAAATTTAATAAAAGAAATATAGTTCCAATTAATACATGTATACCATGGAATCCTGTTGCTATATAAAATGATGATCCAAAAATTGAATCAGAAAAAGTAAAAGTTGCTTCTTTATATTCAATTATTTGGAGAATTAAGAAATAAATACTTAAAATAATTGTTAAATTTATAAATATAATTGAATTTTTTTTGTTATTATTTAATAAAAAAAAATGTGTTAAAGTTACTGTAAAACTTGATGTTAATAAAATAATTGTATTTAGTAATGGAATTAATATTGGATTGAAAAATTTAATATTTTTAGGAGGTCAATTTAATCCTAATTCAATTGATGGGGCTAAAGAATTATGTAGAAAATTTCAGAAAAATGAAATAAATAAAAATATTTCAGAAATAATAAATAAAATTATTCTAAATTTAATAATATTTATAATATAAAAATTATGATTACCTTGATAAGTTCTTTCACGAATAATATCTCGTCATCATAAAATTAAAATTAAAATTATAATTATTAAGTTTCTTATTATAAAATGATTGAATTTAAAATTTAATATTATGATATTAGATATTATTATATTAAAAATATTTATTGATATTAAAATTGGTCATGGACTTAAATTTAAAATAAAATAAGGTTGATTATATTTTATCATTTAAAATTTTATTCTCTAGAATAAAGAGATGAAAGAATTGAAAATACATAGCTTTGAATAAAAGCAACACAAAGTTCAAATATTATTATTATTATTTGAATTATAATAATTAAAATTAATATTGAATTAAAGTTTAATAATGTTATTAATAAATGTCCTGCAATTAAATTAGCTGTTAATCGAATTGAAAGAGAAAAAGGTCGAATAATAATTCTTATTGTTTCAATTAAAGTTATTAAAGGAGCTAAATAAATTGGTGTATTTAATGGAATTAAATGGGCAATTAAGTTTTTAAAATTTTTAAATAATGAAATTAAAATAAAAAATAATCAAAATGGTAATGCTATTGTTAATGAAAAAATTATATGTCTTGATGATGAAAAAATATAAGGAAATAATCTGTTAAAATTATTTAATAAAATAAATATGAAAAGTGCAATAAATATAAATGTGGGAGATTTAATTTTTTTTGATTGGTATAATATATTAATTTCATAATTTATTATATTAAAAATTTTTTTAAAAATTCAGTTAATTCGATTAGGTATAATTCATAAAAAATTAGGAATTATAATTAAAATTAAAGTTCTTGAAATTCAATTAATTCTTAAATTAAATAATGAAGTTGTTGGGTCAAAAATATTAAATAAATTTATTATAATTTTTTATTAAATTTTTATTTAATTTGTTATTTTTATTTTTTTTTAAGAAATTAAAATAAATTAAGTTTATTATAATATAAATTAGAATTAAAAAATAAATGAATATGAATAATCAATTAATTGGGGCTATTTGTGGTATTAAGTGATATTTAAAAAATTATTTTAATTTGACAAATTAATGTTATAAAAAAAATTAACTAATCTCTTTCATTAGAAGTAATTGCTAATTTACTATATTTTGATTTAAGAGATCATTACTTTGCTTTTCAGTCATCTAATGTTTTAAAAGTTTTTAATTCAATAAATAAATTTATTTAAATTAATTGATTCAATTTGAATAGGTATAAATCTGTGGTTAATACCACAAATTTCAGAACATTGACCAAAAAATATACCTGGACGATTTAAAAAAAGATTAATTTGATTTATTCGTCCTGGAATAGCATCAATTTTAATTGCTAATCTAGGAATAGTTCATGAATGAATTACATCGTCTGAAGAAATTAATAGTCGAATATTAAATTTAAATGGAATAATTGTTTTATTATCTACTTCAATTAATCGAAAATTTTCATTTTTAAAATTATTAATTATATATGATTCAAATTCAATATTAGAAAAATCTGAATATTCATATGATCAAAATCATTGATGACCAAAAATTTTAATAGTTATGATAGGAGATTTAATTTCATCTATTAAATAAAGTAAATGTAATGATGGTATAGCAATAAAAATTAAAATAATAGGGGGAATAATTGTTCAAATAAATTCAATTAGTTGATTTTCTTTAATTTTAATATTAATAAATTTATTTTTTATAATAAAAATTATTATATAGGTAATTATAAATATGATTATTAAAATAATAAAAATTGTATGATCATGAAAAAAAATTAATTGTTCTATTAATGGTGAATTTCTATTTTGAAATCTAAATTTAAATCATGTTATGATTTCTAAAAAAAGATTAATCTTTATAAATAAATTTTAAGTTCATTGCATAATATTTCTGCCATATTAGAAATTTCTAATTAAAGGTAATTCTGAATATGAATGTTCTAAAGGAGGTAAATTATGAATTCATTCAATTGAGTTATTTAAATTTAATTTAAAAATTGTTGTTTTTTTTAAAAAAATTCTATTTCAAATTGTATAAATTAATATAATGATTCTAAAAGTTGAAATTATAGATCCAATTGAGGAAATTATATTTCATATTAAAAAATTATTTGGATAATCTGTATATCGACGTGGTATACCATTTAATCCTAAAAAATGTTGAGGGAAAAAAGTTAAATTTACTCCAATAAATATTAAAGTAAATTGAATTTTTAAAATAAAATTATTTATTGAAAATCCAGTAAATAATGGAAATCAATGAATAAATCTTGCAATAATTGCAAATACAATTCCTATTGATAAAACATAATGAAAATGTGCTACTACATAATATGTATCATGTAAAATAATATCAATGGATGAATTTGCTAAAATTACTCCTGTTAAGCCTCCGATAGTAAATAAAAAAATAAATCCTAATGATCAAATGGTAGATGGAGAATAATTAATTTTTGATCCATATATAGTAGCTAATCATCTAAAAATTTTAATTCCTGTAGGAATTGCAATAATTATAGTTGCTGAAGTAAAATAAGCTCGTGTATCTACATCTATACCAATAGTAAATATATGATGAGCTCATACAATAAATCCTAATAAACCAATTGTTAATATAGCATAAATTATTCTAATATTTCCAAATGTTTCATTTTTGTTTCTTTCTTGACTAATAATATGTGAAATTAAACCAAATCCTGGTAAAATTAAAATATAAACTTCAGGATGTCCAAAAAATCAAAATAAATGTTGATATAAAATTGGATCTCCTCCTCCTGAAGGATCAAAAAAAGAAGTATTTAAATTTCGATCTGTTAAAAGTATTGTAATTGCTCCTGCTAATACTGGTAAAGATAAAATTAATAAAATTGCTGTAATTAAAATTGATCATGGAAATAAAGAAATTTGATTTAATTTTATATTATTAGGTATTATATTTAAAATTGTACAGATAAAATTAATAGCTCCTAAAATAGATGAAATTCCAGCTAAATGAAGAGAGAAAATTGTTAAATCTACTGAAATATTATTATGAGCAATATTATTTGATAATGGTGGGTAAATAGTTCATCCTGTTCCTGTTCCATTATTAATTATAAATCTTGAAATTATTATTATTAATGAAGGAGGTAATAATCAAAATCTAATATTATTTAATCGTGGAAAAGATATATCGGGAGATCCTATTATTATAGGAATTAATCAATTTCCAAAACCACCAATTACAATTGGTATAGTTATAAAAAAAATTATAATAAATGCATGAATTGTTACAATTACATTATAAAGTTGATTATTATTAATAATTGAATTAATTTGACTAAGTTCTAATCGAATAATAATTCTAAGTGAAGATCCAATTATACCTGATCATATTCCAAATAAAAAATATAAAGTTCCAATGTCTTTATGATTAGTTGAAAAAATTCATTTTATAGATAAAATGGCTGAAATTAGGTTATAAATTGTAAATTTATATATAGATAAATAAATTATCTTTTTATCAAATTTAATAAATAATGATGTTTATTATTTTAATAAATCTTATATTCAAAATAAATGATATTAAATTGCAAATTTAGAGGTATAAAAACTTATTAAGATTTAAAATTAATTTTTTATTTTTAATTTTGAAGATTAATAGTTTTAAATTATTTAACTTAAAATCTTAATATGAATAAAAAAAATTAAAGAATAAACTAAAAAAATTTAAAAATATTAAATAATTAAAATTATTTATTTTTTTATTTTGAATAAATCATTTATTAAATAAATTAAAATTAAATAATAAAAAATATGTTATTTTAATATAAAAATATAAATTAATGATTGTTAATAAAATTAATATAAATAAAATTATAAATATTTTATTGTATATTAATATTTTAATTAATATTCATTTTATTAAAAATCCAATTATGGGGGGTAAACCTATAATTGAAAAAATTATTATAATTATGTTTAATTTAAAAAAAAAATTTAAATTAAAAAATTTTAATTGATTAATATAATTAATGTTAAATTTATCAAGAATATTAATAATTAATAAATTTAAAATAGAATAAATTAAAAAATAATTTATTCATAAATTTTCATTTATTAAAATTATTATTAATATTCATGTTGTATTATTAATCGATGATATAGCTAAAATTTTACGAAATGAATTTTGATTTATTCCAAATAATGAATTTATTAAAATTAAAATAATTAAAAAAATTAAATTTTTATTTAAATTTAAATATGAAATTAAAATTATAGGTGTAATTTTTTGTCAAGTAAATATTAAAAAGCAGGATATTCAATTTAATCCTTCAATTATTGAAGGTAATCAAATATGAAAGGGTATAATTCTTAATTTTATTATTAAAGGTAAAATAATTAATAAATTATTATTAATTATAAAAAATATTGATTTATTGATTATAAAAATTATTAATAAAATTGAAGCGAAAGCTTGAATTAAAAAATATTTTATAGTTGATTCAATTGAATAAATTGACATTTTAAAATTTAAAATAGGAATAAAAGTAAATAAATTTATTTCTAATCCTATTCATATGGAAATTCAATTTGATGAAGAAATTGAAAATAAAGTTCTAAAAATTAATAAAATTAAAAATATTATTTTTGTTAAATTTAAATTTATTAGAAAAAAGATTTAATCTATATTTGAGGTATGAACCCAAAAGCTTAATAATTTAGCTTATTTTTCTTAAAATTTTAAATTAATTTATTTATTTTTTTAAAATATATTTAAGTGTATATGCATTTAAATTTTTGAAATTTAAGGATTAGATTAATTCTAAAAATATAAATTTATATTAATAAAAGTATTAGTGTACATGATTTACTCTATCAAAGTAATCCTTTTTCAGGCATTTTATTTAAAAATTTAAAAATAATTTTTAATTAAAAAAAAGTTTGTTGGTTTAAAAAATTTTTTCAAAAATTTTTTAATATTTGTTTATTTTTTATAATTAATTATAAAACCGTCTCACATTTTTTTACATAAAAATGTGGGCGGGTAGCCCACTCCCTCTCTAAAAAAAAAAATAAAAGAGTAATGTAAGGTATTTATTGATATATATTATACTTATTAATATATATAATATAATAATTTATAAATATACAATACATATATATTAATATTAAATATTTATTTATTAATTTATCTATTAATAAATATATATTTATTATTAAATTATTTATTTATTGATTTATCTATTAATAAATATATATTTATTATTAAATTATTTATTTATTGATTTATCTATTAATAAATATATATTTATTATTAAATTATTTATTTATTGATTTATCTATTAATAAATATATATTTATTATTAAATTATTTATTTATTGATTTATCTATTAATAAATATATATTTATTATTAAATTATTTATTTATTGATTTATCTATTAATAAATATATATTTATTATTAAATT